TTTTTGTTATGATGTTAATTTAATCTTAATTTAATGTAGGAAAATATAGCGAAATAATTTGTTAATTTAAACAAAAAATGTCAAGAATAAAAGAAACCATGATGAAAATAGTGGTTTGGATAACAATTCCTAGAAAGGGGTAATAAATTAGGTATGTCCGGCGACCATTACACCATCTGTTACTTAGAGGGTAAATAGCCCGCCCGTAACGAATGGGGTCAAAGTGCATCAGTATCCGAGTATGCGACGGGTTATACGATGAAACCATGACAAATTATGAGGTTTCCGGGGGACGATAGTCAGGCGCACATGTGATGGACATGTCAAGAGGAAGATATCACCTGCTACGCACTTGAAGGGCTTATTGAAGAGACCCCAAAAAGGAAAAAGTGCTAAGTCGGTCGGATGTCGCGATCACGGACTTAGGGAGGAGTATTCATCCGACCGCTTGTATCTGTGAAGAGCAAGAAGGAAGGAAGGGATCAAGTTATGGCCCTGAAATAGGAACCAGTGGCGCAAAAGAGCAAGTTGGGCTAGGGTTTAGGGGGAAGTTATGACCTTGAAGCCAATAACCTAAAGCAGCATAGACACGGGGTAGCTCGGTTCTCGTGAGAAACACGATCAATAGATAACCACGTTCTCTGGCTTGGGAGTTCCTGAAAGGGTTTGGACGGGAATATTACCTTGGAGGTGGGCGAATACAATTGCCTGGGGGAATACAAGGGAGTACTGGGACAATATCCGTTTGGAGAATGGGTGTAAAGTACAGGAAGGCAGGTGCGATCTTAAGCAACGCCGGCGGCCTGGGCTGGAGGTAGGATCATTTGGGCTAACTGGTACCTGAAACAAAGATGTCCCTAGAAGGGGAATAGCGCGAACATTATCTCTTGGGCGATAATATTTGAGTTAAAATGGAAGAGCATACCCGTATGGCGTGGAGTATCCTACATTTCATTAATGCCTGATGGGGCAGAAATACCCGATGCAGAGAGTACATACCCTGTAAAGCATGAGAAAACATGCTGGGGTGGAGTTTTGATCGTGGCAGGTTCTTGTAGTTAAATTTTTATAACGGCGGCTTTTCAGGCCGCAGATCCTGGGGAAGGTCCAGGTGGGAACTTATGATAGAATTTGTATTATTTTTAGGACTGTGCTTTGTTTTAGGGGGGTTGGCAGTTGCCTCCAACCCGTCTCCCTACTATGGGGTTGTAGGGCTGGTTTTGGCGTCTGTCGCTGGATGTGGTTGATTGGTGAGTTTAGGGGTGTCTTTCGTGTCTTTGGTGCTGGTGATGGTTTATCTTGGGGGGATGTTGGTGGTGTTTGTTTACTCGGTGTCTTTGGCGGCGGATCCTTATCCGGAGGGTTGGGATGACTGGGGGGTGGTTGGGTACGGTTTGGGTATGCTCTTGGTTGTTTTGGCCGGGGTTGTGGTGATGGCTGGATCTGAGGTCCTGGTGGGGGTAGGTACGGTGAATAGTGCGGGTTTGTTTTCGGTACGGGTGGATTTTAGCGGGGTGGCTATGTTTTATTCGTGGGGGGCCGGGCTGTTTTTAATCGGGGGGTGGGGCCTGTTGTTGGCACTGTTTGTGGTGTTAGAGCTTGTGCGTGGTTTGTCTCGGGGGGCTATTCGGGCAGTTTAGGGACGGGGGGGTCAGAAAGTAGTTTAGTTGAAAATACCAGCTTTGGGAGTTGGTGAGGAAGGTTTAAGTCCTTTCTTTCTGATGGGGGGGGGGGAAATAACTCTAAGAAGGGGTTGAGTCTTCAATCTTTGGTTTACAAGACCAATGTTTTTTATAAACTATTAGAGTGAGTTAAAGGTTCAGTATTTTGTTTTCTAGTACTGCTGCGAGAGGGAATAAGATTAGGATGATGGTGAAGTAGGAGAGTGAGGCTAGTTGGCCGATGATGATGAATGGGTGCTCTACTGGTTGGCTTCCTACTCAGGTTAGGATTAGGAGGTTGGTGACTAGGGTTCAGAATAGGATTTGCGATAGAGGGCGGAAAGTTATTGAGCGTTGTTTTGATTTGTGGAGTAATGGGGCGAGGAATAGGACTAAAACGGAGGCGGCTAGGGCTAGGACCCCTCCTAGTTTGTTTGGAATGGATCGTAGGATGGCGTATGCGAATAGGAAGTATCATTCGGGTTTGATGTGTGGGGGCGTAGCTAGTGGGTTAGCTGGAGTGAAGTTTTCTGGGTCTCCTAGGAGGTTTGGGGAAAATAGTGCTAATAAGATTAGGGGAATAAGTATCAGTGCGAAGCCCAGGATATCTTTTGTGGAGTAGTATGGGTGGAACGGAATTTTGTCGCAGTCTGCGGGAATTCCTAATGGGTTGTTTGATCCTGTTTCGTGTAGGAAGGTGAGATGTACTAGTGTTAGTCCTGCGATGACGAATGGTAGCAGGAAGTGCAGGGCAAAGAATCGTGTTAGAGTCGGGTTGTCTACGGAGAATCCCCCTCAGGCTCATTCTACTAATGTTTGGCCGACATAGGGGATGGCAGAGAATAGGTTAGTGATTACTGTAGCCCCTCAGAATGATATCTGCCCTCAGGGTAGTACGTAGCCCACAAAGGCAGTTGCTATGAGGGTTAGGAGTAGGATGACTCCAATATTTCAGGTCTCTTTATTTAAGTATGAGCCGTAGTAGAATCCTCGGCCGATGTGCAGGTAGATGCAGATGAAGAAGAATGAGGCTCCGTTTGCGTGGAGGTTTCGAATCAGTCAGCCGAATTGGACATTACGGCATATGTGGGCGACTGAGTTGAAGGCTAAGGAGGTGTCCGCTGTGTAGTGTGTAGCTAGTAGTAGGCCGGTGATGATTTGTGTAATTAAGCATAGGCCTAGTAGGGATCCGAAGTTTCATCAGGCTGAGATGTTTGATGGAGTGGGGAGGTCGATTAGGGCGTTGTTGATGGTTTTGAGTAATGGATGGTTTTTGCGAAGATTGAGGGCCATTGGTTGTTTCTGTATGTGGATATGAGGATGATTAGGATGGATAGGGCGAAGGATCCTAGGTAGGCTTTGATTAGGCCGGAGTGTAGGGTGGTGGCGGTTTTAGCTGCTATTGTTTGTAGGGAGGCTAGGCCTTCTGGTCCTATTATTTTGTATCAGGATAGGTCGATTAGGTGGGAGGCAATGTTTTGGCCCCCGCTTAGTAGGTTTGTTACGTTGAATCGGTGTACTAGGGGGTTGAAGTATCCTAGCGATGTGGAGAAGTTTGAGAATGGGCCTTGTTTTGTGGGGATTAAGGTTTGGGCTATTTTTGAGATTTCTAGGGCTAGGAGGATGCCTAGGATTGTGACGATTATGGCTGTGATTTTAATGTACAGAGGTATAGTCATTGGTGGGGTTTTTGTTGGGAGAATAAATGAGGTGATGAGGAATCCGGCTGTAATGCTTCCCAGTGCTAGGCGGGTGATTGGGGATGTCACTGCGGGGTTGTTTTCATTGATTGGGGATAGGGGTGGGATTCGTACGAAGCCGGCTTGGACTAGCATGGTTATGCGAATTGTGTATACTGCGGTGAAGGATGTGGCTAGGAGGGTTAGTAGGAGGGCTCAGGAGTTTAGGTAGGATGTGTTTAGACATTCGATGATTTGGTCTTTTGAGTAGAATCCGGCTAGGAACGGGGTTCCTATTAGGGCTAGGTTGCCGATGGTTAGACATGAGGTGGTTGTTGGTAGAAGTTTTTGAAGTCCGCCTATTTTTCGGATATCTTGTTCGCCGTTGAGGCTGTGGATGATAGACCCCGAACATAGGAATAGTATGGCTTTGAAGAATGCATGGGTTGAAATGTGAAGGAAGGCTAGTTGGGGGAGGTTCAGGCCGATTGTGACTATTATGAGTCCTAGTTGGCTTGAAGTAGAGAAGGCGATGATTTTTTTAATATCGTTTTGGGTGAGGGCGCATGTGGCTGCAAATAGTGTGGATAGTGCCCCTAGGCAGAGACATAGAGTTAGGACAGTTTGGTTGTTGCAGAATAGGGGATGGGTTCGGATTAGTAGGAAAATTCCGGCTACTACTATGGTGCTGGAGTGGAGTAGGGCGGAGACTGGAGTTGGGCCTTCTATGGCAGCTGGTAGTCATGGGTGAAGCCCGAATTGGGCGGATTTGCCTGTTGCTGCTAGGATGAGCCCTAAAAGTGGTAGGGTGGGGGTTTGGGAAGGGGAGGAGATCTGTTGGATTTCTCAGGTGTTTATGTTGGAGGCAAGTCATGCTATGCAAAGAATTAGGCCGATATCTCCGACTCGGTTGTATAGTACGGCTTGGAGGGCCGCGGTGTTGGCCTCAGTCCGTCCGTGCCATCAGCTGATTAGGAGGAATGATATGATTCCTACTCCTTCTCATCCAATGAACAGGATGAATAGGTTGTTGGCGACGATTAGAATGAGTATTGCGATTAGGAATAGTAGCAGGTAGGTAAAGAATTTTGTAATGTAAGGGTCTGATGCTATGTATCATGTTGCGAATTGTAGGATAGATCAAGAGACGAATAGGGCGATTGGGAAGAATGTGAGGGAGTAGAAGTCTATTTTTAGGCTAATAGGGATTTTAAAGTTTATGATGAATTTTCATTCTCAGGAGGATACTAGGATTTCTGTCCCTGAGTACAGGTGAATGGTTATTGGGACTAGGCTGATTAGGAAAGAGGCTTTGACTGTGTTTGTAATAGTGGTGGGAGTGTTTTTGAGGTTGTTAGAGAGTAGGGGGAAGATGATGGGGGTGGATAGGGTGGCTAGGGTGAGTAGTATGAATGTTGCTAGGATTAGAGATAGGTCCACTACTTTCACTTGGATTTGCACCAAGATGCGTGGCTCCTAAGACCATTGGATTGCTATTATCCTTTGAAAGTAAGGAGACTGAGGTATTAAGCTCAGATGCAAGAATTAGCAGCTCTCGTTGGTTGGACCTCTCCTCGGCAGGTAAGAAGGGTTTAACTTCTATCTTTAGAATCACAGTCTAATGTTTGGGTTGAAACTATACTTGCATATGGGGACTCCTGAGATGAGTTCTGGTTTAAAGATTAGGAGGATTATTGGGATTATGTGTAGGGCCATGAGGAGGTGTTCTCGTGTTGAGGAGTTTTGGATATATGTGATATGGGATGGTAGAGGGCCTCGTTGTGTTATTGTGAGTATGTATAGGGTGTATGAGGCGGTTAGTAGGATTGCGGCTCCTGTTAGGATGAGTGTCAGTGAGGATCAGTTGAACAGGGCGACTACGATGGTTAGTTCTGCTATTAGGTTGATTGTTGGGGGGAGTGCTATGTTTGCCAGGTTGGCCAAGAGTCATCAGGTGGCCATGAGGGGTAATAGGGGTTGGAGGCCCCGGGCGAGGAGGAGAATGCGGCTGTGGGTGCGTTCGTAGTTGGTGTTGGCTAGGCAGAATAGTATTGAGGAGGTTAGTCCATGTGAGATTATTAGGATTATTGCCCCTGAGAATGCTCATTGGGTTTGGATTATGGTTGCGGCTACTACTAGGCCCATGTGGCTGACAGAGGAGTATGCGATCAGGGATTTTAAGTCGATTTGACGTAGGCAGATGGCGCTGGTTATCAGAGCTCCTCATAGGGCTAAGACGATGAAGGGATAGTGTAGGTTGTTTGTTGAGGGGTTTACTAGTAGAGTGACTCGTATAATACCATAGCCTCCTAGTTTTAGGAGTAGGGCAGCTAGTAATATGGAGCCGGCGATTGGGGCTTCTACATGTGCTTTGGGTAGTCATAGGTGTAGTCCGTATAGTGGGGCTTTGACCATGAAGGCTAGTAGTAGGGCTAGGCTTGATATTAGGCCGGATCAAGAGGTTGAAACTGTAGGGTGTGAGAGTTTGAGTAGGGGGAAGTACAGAGTGCCGATTTGGTTGTGGAGGTGGATAATTGCGATGAGTAGGGGAAGTGAGCTAGCAAGTGTGTAGAAGAGAAGGTAGATACCAGCGCTTAGTCGTTCTGGCTGGTTTCCTCATCGGGTGATGAGGATTAAGGTGGGGATTAGGGTGGCTTCAAATGCGATGTAGAATAGTATGAGTTCGGAGGCGGAGAAGGCTAGTAGGATAAATGGCTGGGCTAGGATGACTGTTGTAGCGAAGATTCGTTTTCGGATGGGTGGTTCTTGTTCTAGGTGGTTCTGGCTTGCTAGGATTATAAGGGGTAGTAGTCAGCAAGACATTACTAGCAGTGGGGATGAGATTTGGTCAACGGAGGTTCAAAGGGAGGGGGTTTTGCTTGGGTAGTATGTTGGTACTAATCATTGTAGGCTGACGGTGGCGATTAGTAGGCTGTGAGTTGTAATGTTGGTTCATAAGTGTTTGTGGGGGGAAAGGAAGGTTAGGGGGAGTAATATAATGGTTGGGATAATGATTTTTAGCATTGTAGGAGATTGAAGTTGTGGAGGTGGTCGGAGCCGTGGGTCCGGGTGGAGGCAACTAGGAGTGCTAGTCCTGTGCCCGCTTCGCAGGCGGAAAATGTTAGTATTAGAATGGGGATAATGGTAGAGGATGGCGCTTGTATCTGGATGGGTCATATTGTCAGGGCGACGAATATGGATAGTATTATACTTTCCAGACATAATAAGGCTGAGATTAGGTGTGTTCGGTGAAAGGCTAGGCCTAGGCTGCTTAGGGTGAATGCTGAGTAGAAGCTTAGGTGTAAGTAAGACATTAAGAAAGTTATAGGGTGAGTTCTATAATCTGTTGAGCCGAAATCAACTGTCTTAGTTAGACTAACTTTCTGTTATTCTGCTCATTCTAGTCCTCCTTGGATTCATTCGTAGACCAGTCCAAGGGTGAGAATGAGGATGAGAGTGGAGGCTCAGGTTAGTGTAGTGGTGGGGGATTGGAGTTGAGTTGCTCATGGTAGGGGTAGTAAAAGTGCGATCTCCAGGTCGAATAGTAGGAACAGGATTGCTACTAGGAAGAATCGAATGGAGAATGGAAGGCGGGCGGATCCTAGTGGGTCGAACCCGCATTCGTATGGGGATAGCTTTTCTGAGTCTGGGCTTGTTTGGGCTAGTCAGAGGTTGAGGGCGGTTAGGATGGCACTTAGGGCCAGGGACATTGTGATTATAAATAGGATTATGTTCATTGCTCTTCTCTGGGGTTAAACCAGATTTTAAGGATTGGAAGTCGATTGTAATAACTATACTAGAAGAGCAAGATCCTCATCAGTAAATAGAGATGTATAGGAATAGTCATACAACATCTACAAAGTGTCAGTATCATGCTGCTGCCTCAAAACCAAAGTGGTGATTTGATGTGAAGTGGTATTTGATTAGGCGCAGGAGGCAGACTAGAAGGAATGTAGAGCCGATGATAACGTGCAGGCCGTGGAATCCTGTAGCGACGAAGAAGGTTGATCCGTAGACACCGTCGGAGATGGAGAATGGGGCCTCGTAGTATTCCATGGCTTGGAGGGCAGTGAAGTAGAATCCTAGTAGAACTGTCAGGGTGAGGGCTTGGATTGCTTGTTTTCGGCTAGCTTCTGTAATGCTATGGTGGGCTCATGTGACGGTGACCCCTGAGGCTAGAAGGATGGCGGTGTTTAATAGAGGCACGTCTATTGGATCAAGTGGTTTGATCCCAACAGGGGGTCATTGTCCTCCTAGCTCTGGGGTTGGAGCTAGGCTTGAGTGAAAGAATGCTCAGAAGAAACCTAGGAAGAAAAAGGCTTCTGATGTAATGAATAGTACTATGCCGTATCGTAGTCCCTTTTGTACAAGGGGGGTGTGGTGGCCTTGGAAGGTGCTTTCTCGCACGATGTCACGTCACCATTGGAATATAACTAGGATGGTGGAGGTGAGGCCTATAGCTAGGAGGTATGGGGAGTGATAGTGGAATCATATAGTTAGGCCTGAGGTGGTAAGGAGGGCGGCGCCTGCTCCTAGGATAGGTCATGGGCTTGGGTCTACTATGTGGTAAGAGTGTGCTTGGTGTGCCATTGGTTAGATGTTTTCTTGTAGGTAGAGGCTTAGTAGCAGGACGAAGACGTAGGCTTGGATCATGGCTACTGCTACTTCTAGGATGGTAAGTAAGAATAGGATTAGTAGTGAGAGAAGGGATACTACTGGCATAGTTGAAAATAGCGCTGTTGTAGCGGTGGAGATGAGTTGGATGAGGAGATGTCCTGCTGTGAGGTTGGCTGTTAGGCGTACGCCTAGTGCTAGGGGTCGGATTAGGAGGCTTGTTGTTTCGATTAGGATTAGGGCTGGGATTAGGGGTGTTGGAGTGCCTTCTGGGAGCAGGTGCCCTAGCGTGGCAGAAGGTTGGTTGCGTAAGCCTGTGAGGAGGGTAGCAAGTCATAGGGGGAAGGCTAGGGCTAGATTTATAGATAGTTGGGTGGTAGGTGTGAATGTGTAGGGGAGTAGGCCTAGTAGGTTAATTATGAGGAGGAAGACTATAAGTGATGTCAGGATTAGGGCTCACTTGTGGCCTTTTTTATTTAATGGTGTTATTAGTTGTTTTGTGATTAGGTTGATGGATCATAGTTGGAGTGTCGATAGCCGGTTAGTCACTCATCGGTTGTCTAGGGAGGGGAGGAGGAGAGCTGGAAATGTTATTGAGATAAGGATTAAAGGAATTCCTAGGAAGTATGGACTAGAGAATTGATCGAAAAAGCTTAAGTTCATGGTCAGGTTCAGGGTGTTGTTTTAGGGATTGAGGGTGTTTTATTGGATGGTGGATTTGTGGTAATGAAGGATAGGATTTTTGGCTGGATAATCAGGGATAGGGTTAGTCATGAAGTGAGCATGATAAAAAATCAGGGGTTTGGGTTTAGTTGAGGCATGTCATTAAGGAGGAGGGGGGTTCCTCTATCTCTAGCTTAAAAGGCTAGCGCTGTTTCATAGCTTCTTAACGATTAAGAGGATAATAGGGAGGATCAGTTCTCAAAATTGGCCAGGGGGGCGGATTCAACCACGATTGGTATGAAGCTGTGGTTGGCTCCGCAGATTTCTGAGCACTGTCCGTAGTAAATTCCGGGGCGGGAGGCCAGGAAGGAGGTTTGGTTGAGGCGTCCGGGGATAGCGTCGGTTTTTACGCCTAGGCTAGGAACAGCTCATGAGTGTAGGACGTCGTCAGCGGTGACGATGACACGCACTTTAGATTCTATGGGTACAATAACACGATGGTCTACTTCTAAAAGTCGGAAGTGTCCCAGGGGTAGGTCTGATGTGGGGATTATGTATGAGTCAAACGTTAGGTCTTTGAAGTCAGTGTACTCGTAGGTTCAGTATCATTGGTGGCCGATTGCTTTTAGGGTGAGGTCTGGCTCATTGACTTCGTCCATTATGTAGAGGATTCGTAGGGAGGGAAGGGCGAGTGTTACTAGGACTACGGCTGGTAGGATGGTTCAGACGAGTTCGATCACTTGGGCGTCTACAGTGCTTGATGACAGTTTTTCTGTGAGTATTAAGGTCAGGAGGTAGAGGACGAGGCTGCAGATGGCTAGGGCTACCATCAGGGCGTGGTCGTGGAATTGTATCAGTTCTTCTATGATTGGGGAGGAAGCGTCTTGAAAGCCGAATTGTATGTGGTTAGCCATGTTTGAAGGGGTGAAGTGTACTGGAGTTTCACCTGTAATTTAGCCTTGACAAGGCTATGTAATTGTTTTACTAACACCTCAATGAGAAAGAAGCATAAGTGGTTTATATGCGGTTGGCTTGAAACCAACATATGGGGGTTCGACTCCTTCCTTTCTTGGACTTGAACGAAAGCTGGCTCCTCGAAGGTGTGGAATGGGGGCGGGCAGCCGTGGATTCATTCAATGTTTGTGCTTGTTAGTTCTGGCTGTAGTGCTTTACGTTTTGATGCAAAGGCCTCTCAGATGATAAATACTAGCATGATTACTGCTGTTAGAGAGATTAGTGAGCCGATTGATGAGATGGTGTTTCATAGTGTGTAGGCGTCTGGGTAGTCTGAGTATCGTCGGGGCATGCCAGCTAGGCCCAGGAAGTGTTGAGGGAAGAAGGTTAGGTTTACTCCTACGAATATAACGCCGAACTGGGCTTTGGCTCATGTAGAGTGCAGGGTGTACCCAGTGAATAGGGGGAATCAGTGGGTGAATCCTGCTATAATAGCAAATACTGCGCCTATTGACAGGACATAGTGGAAGTGGGCTACTACGTAGTACGTGTCGTGTAGGGCAATATCTAGTGAGGAGTTTGCTAGAACAATTCCAGTTAAGCCTCCGATGGTGAACAGGAAGATGAATCCTAGGGCTCATAGTATAGGAGGGTCTCATTTGATTGTGCCTCCATGCAGAGTCGCTAGTCAGCTGAATACTTTGATTCCTGTGGGGATAGCAATAATTATAGTAGCAGATGTGAAGTATGCTCGGGTGTCTACGTCCATCCCTACTGTGAACATGTGGTGGGCTCAGACGATGAATCCCAGGAAGCCAATAGATAACATAGCTCACACTATTCCTATGTAACCGAATGGCTCTTTTTTCCCTGCGTAGTAGGCTACAACGTGGGAGATGATTCCGAACCCTGGTAGGATGAGAATATATACTTCGGGGTGGCCGAAAAATCAGAAAAGGTGTTGGTAGAGTACTGGGTCTCCTCCTCCTGCAGGATCAAAGAAAGTGGTGTTTAAGTTGCGATCGGTGAGTAGTATTGTAATGCCAGCGGCTAGGACGGGGAGGGACAGGAGCAGTAAGACTGCAGTAATTAATACTGATCATACAAATAGAGGGGTTTGATATTGTGAGAGGGCGGGTGGTTTTATGTTGATTGCTGTTGTAATGAAGTTGATGGCCCCCAGGATTGAGGAAATTCCTGCTAAGTGAAGAGAGAAGATGGCCAGGTCTACTGAGGCCCCTGCGTGGGCTAGGTTGCCAGCGAGAGGTGGGTATACAGTTCAACCTGTGCCGGCTCCTGCTTCTACGGTGGAGGAGGCCAGGAGGAGGAGGAAGGATGGTGGTAGGAGTCAGAAGCTTATATTGTTTATTCGAGGAAATGCTATGTCTGGGGCTCCGATTATTAGGGGGACTAATCAGTTTCCAAACCCCCCGATCATGATTGGTATAACTATGAAGAAGATTATTACGAAAGCATGAGCAGTGACGACTACGTTGTAGATTTGATCGTCGCCCAGCAGGGCACCTGGCTGGCCTAATTCTGTTCGGATGAGGAGGCTTAGGGCAGTGCCTACTATGCCAGCTCATGCGCCGAAGATTAGGTAGAGAGTGCCAATGTCTTTGTGGTTGGTCGAAAATAATCATCGGTTAATGAATGTCACAGGTAAGATGGCTGAGTGTTTAAGCGTTAGGCTGTAGTCCTTTTTACAGAGGTTTAATTCCTCTTCTTATCGGCTCTGTAGTGAAGTTCATAGTGAGTTGCAAGCTCATTGATGTGTACTGATTGTACGCCGGAGTCTTTAGGCAGAAGCCCGTTGGTTTGGGCATATGGCTGTTAACCATATTTTCATGGGATCGAAGCCCATCTGCCTAGGGAGTCAAGGTCCTAGCTTAATTAAAGCATCTGAGTTGCATTTAGAGGATGCAGGGTAATGTCCTGCGGATCTTAGCAGAAACTAAGAGGGTCTAACTCTTGTTTAAGGCTTTGAAGGCCTTCGGTTTGAAGTAATCCTAAGTTTCTTAGACAATGGAGGAAATTATAGGGGAAAGGGGGAGGAGGGCAATGGACATAGTAATTAGGATGGCAATTGATGTAGGGGTTGGTTTACTGATGTGCCATTGTTTTATGTGGTTGGTGGTGTGAGGGGGAAGGGTAATTGTTGCGCAGTACGCAAGTCGGAGGTAGAAGAACAAGCTAAGCAGGGAAAGTAGGGCTATGATTGTCGCTGCTGGGGCTATTTCTTGTTTGGTTAGTTCTTGGATGATGAGTCATTTTGGCAAGAAGCCTGTTAAGGGAGGGAGGCCTGCAAGTGAGAGCATGGTGAGTATTAGTATCGCGCTTAGCGCTGGGGATTTTGTCCATGCAGTTATTAACGTTGACAGTTTCAGGGCCTTGATTGAATTTAAGGTTAGGAATACGGCTGCGGTTATTAGAGCGTATAGGTAGAAATTCAGTAGGGCCAGTTTAGGGCTGTAGACGAGAATGATAGTTATTCAGCCTAGGTGGGAGATGGATGAGAAGGCCAAGATTTTTCGGGTTTGTGTTTGGTTTAGCCCCATCCATCCTCCCAGAGCTGCAGAGAGGATGGCCATAATAATTAGTGGGGTGGGGTTTAGTGACTGCGAGGTCATATAGAATAATGTTATTGGTGGGAATTTTATAGCAGTGGACAGTAGTAATCCAGTAGTTAGGGAGCAGCCTTGAAGGACTTCGGGGAATCAGAAGTGAAATGGGACTAGCCCTAGTTTCATTGCAATGGCTGTGGTTAGGATTAGGCATGAAGTTGGACAAGTTAGTTGGGTGATATCTCATTGTCCAGTGTGTCATGCATTGGTTATGCTAGAGAATAGAATTAGGGCCGAGGCGGCCGCTTGGGTTAGGAAGTATTTTGTTGCGGCTTCGATGGCTCGGGGGTGGTGGGATTTTGAGATTAGTGGTAGGACGGCTAGAGTGTTGATTTCTAGCCCGGCTCAGGCCGTGACTCAGTGATTGCTCGAGATTGTGATGGTTGATCCTAGGAGTAGGCTGATAAAGCAGATTAGTTTTGCTTGTGGGTTCATTAGCAGGGGAAGGAGTTGAACCATCATTTTCGGGGTATGGGCCCGATAGCTTGTTTAGCTGACCCTACTAGGAGGTTAGAAAGTAATATAAAGGAAGTATGGAGGATTTTGATTCCTCTAGTGCAGGTTCAATTCCTGCTTTTCTAAGTCTTAGGAAATGAGAGGGGTGGTGCACCTCTGTGTTCACTTTATCATAGTGACCCTTGGTACTCAGGCACATTTCCTTGGATGTTCTTAGGTAGGGTGGTAGTCCTGCGTAGCAGATTGGTAAGCTGATGTGTCATAGGCACAGAGCTAGTGTGAGTGGTAGGAAGTTTTTTCATAGGAGGTGTATTAGCTGGTCATATCGAAATCGTGGGTATGAAGCACGGATTCATAGGAAACCTGCTGACAGAAGGAGGACTTTTGTGGCTAAGATTACTGGGTATAGTTCTTGAGGCGGGTTGAATATGCTTGGGTTGAAGAATAGGATTGCAGTTAGTGTGTTTATGAGCATGATATTTGCGTACTCAGCTAGGAAAAATAGGGCAAAGGGCCCAGCTGAGTATTCAACGTTGAACCCCGACACTAGCTCGGACTCACCCTCTGTCAGGTCGAACGGAGCACGGTTTGTCTCAGCTAGTGTTGAGACGTATCATATTATAGCTAGGGGTCAGCAGGAAAAGATTAGGTATAGGGGCTCTTGAGTGACTGCAAGAGTGCTGAGGGTGTAGTTGCCGCTAAGTAGGATAATGGATAATAGAATGATGGCTAGGGTGACTTCGTAGGAGATAGTTTGGGCTACTGCTCGTAGGGCCCCAATTAGGGCGTATTTTGAGTTGGAGGCCCACCCTGATCAGAGAATAGAGTACACTGCTAAACTTGATATGGCTAGTAGAAATAGCATGCCCAGGTTGAGGTCTGCCAGGGAAAATGGGAGGGGAAGTGGGGTTCAGATGGAGATTGCTAGTAATAGGGCTAATATGGGTGTAGTGAGGAATAGGATGGGGGAGGATGTGGATGGGCGAATGGGCTCTTTGATGAACAGTTTTACTCCGTCTGCTAGGGGTTGAAGAAGCCCGAAAGGACCAACGATGTTTGGGCCTTTTCGGCCTTGTATGTAGCTTAGGATTTTACGTTCTACTAGAGTCAGGAAAGCTACTGCGATTAGGATAGGGAGGGCGTAGGAAAGGGCTATGATGAAGTTGATTACTAGGGGGTAGTTGGTCATGGAGGAAGCTAGGGAGAGGATTTGAACCTCTGAGTTAAAGGACTTAAGCCTTTTGCATTTGCCGAGCTCTGCCACGCTAGCTGGCCCTTTTCTAGGGTGTGGTGGAGTGTGATAGCCTTTTGTAATTGAGTTGGCTTCATTACTTAAGGCGAAGGCTTGCTAGTGGTATTGGCCTCACTTTTCCTATCCTTTCGTACTGGGAAGAGTTGATCATAGATAGAAACCGACCTGGATTGCTCCGGTCTGAACTCAGATCACGTAGGACTGTTAATCGTTGAACAAACGAACCCTTAGTAGCGGCTGCACCACTAGGATGTCCTGATCCAACATCGAGGTCGTAAACCTCCCCGTCGATATGGACTCTTGGAGGAGATTGCGCTGTTATCCCTGGGGTAGCTTGGTCCATTGATCAATTATATTGGGTCTGGTTGCTGTTCGCACTTTGAGGGGTTGCTCTTAGTCTAGATTTATGGTCCAATTTTTGGAGGATTTGTTTTTCTCCAAGGTCGCCCCAACCGAAAAAATGCAGGCCAGTGGCTTATAGTATAAGTGAACCCGGTGGGTGTGGATGTATATTGGGGTGGCTGCTGATTTTGAAGTTCCACAGGGTCTTCTCGTCTTATGGGTTTATCCCTGCTTTTGCACAGGGAGATCAATTTCACCGATTGCCTGCAAGAGACAGTTAAGACCTCGTTTAGCCATTCATACTAGTCTCGATTTATGGGACAATTGATTGCGCTACCTTTGCACGGTTAGGATACCGCGGCCGTTAAACGTCAGGTCACCGGGCAGGCATCACCTTCAATACTTGTTTTGGTTTGCTGAAGGCTATGTTTTTGGTAAACAGTCGGGCCTTGACGGGTTTGCCTAGTTCCTTTTGCAGGTTTTAATCTTTCTTAGTGGACGCTCCTCTGTCGGGTTAACAATGAGGGTAATACTCTGCTTGTTGTATTGGTCGTATATTGGGCATTTGTTAATAATGTATGGATGTAAGCTTGCGTCGTAGAGGGAGGACCCAGGTTACTCATTCTAGCATTAATTCTCCTATTTGTTTATAGGTTAGCCTGTTAGTGAGGAGGGATTCATATGGTTCGTTATATTTTTGAGGTGCTGAGCTTTAACGCACTCTTTGTTGATGGCTGCTTGAGGGCCCACATTAGATCTTTGTGAGGTTATTTATCCGCTCGTAGAGATTGTACTCTTTTTTAAAGGAGCTGTACCCCCTTTAAATAGCCCTTAATTCGCTTCATTAGGGTTTTGTCTTCCTTGGAGAAGAATTAAGAGTGAACTTAGATTCGTTTCACAGGCAACCAGCTATCACCCAGCTCGATTGGCTTTTCACCTCTACCAACAAGTCATCCCACTCTTTTGCCACAGAGACGGGTTCGCTCAATAATAGCTGCTCGTGGGTAGCTCGCTTGGGTTTCGGGATGGCAAACTTAAATTCATTTTGCTTGGTTTTTCTTGCTAGACCATGATGCAAGAGGTACAAGGGTTGATCTTTGCTGTTTTTAGCTTGGCTTGTTCATTGTTATTTCATCTTTCCCTTACGGTACGTTATCTCTATCGCTCCAATGGTGTCTTTTCTATCGCCTATACTGGGACTAGCAAATGCTTTGGTTGGGTTTGGGAAGTAGCTTTGTTATTCCAGGTCAATGTAGATTGGGCTAGAATTTGGCATCAAGACGATCTGGTGTGAGCAGATATCTTTCAGGTGTAAGCTGAATGCTTTGATTAAAGCTACGTCTTGGTATTCTAAGTGCACCTTCCGGTACACTTACCTTGTTACGACTTACCTCATCTTTGGCTGAGTGGCTTATTAGTTATTGGTGGTTTGGGGTCGCCTGAGAGGAGGGTGACGGGCGGTATGTACGTGTCCCAGAGCCGGCTTAAAGAGGGCTCGATTGTCTCTCTTTACTGCTAAATCCGCCTTCAGGGGACAGTTTCAAGTCCCCATGCCGTATGTTCTATACTAGAAAATGTAGCCCATTGCTTCCATTCCATAGGCTATACCTTGACCTGTCTTACTAGCGGGTTAGGCTATTGCGCTCACTGTTGGGCTGTCAGGGAAGGTGAGCTGGAGACGGCGGTATATAGGCTGTTATAAAGCAAGAAATGGTCAGGTAATATCGTGGATCATCGATTACAGAACAGGCTCCTCTAGGTGGGTTTGGGGCACCGCCAAGTCCTTAGAGTTTTAAGCGTTTGTGCTCGTAGTTCTCGGGCGGATACTCGAGTAGGGGGTAGAGTATCAAGATTTAGGGCCAGGCATAGTGGGGTATCTAATCCCAGTTTGGGCCCTGGCTTTCGTGGATTCAATTAATCGTTATTCTAAGATCTTCTTTGAGGACGGTGGCCTTATGAGCATCTTGGGCTTATGACAGCTCAGTTGCTTTTTAATCTTAGCTACTTGGATAACATGCGACCACGCTTTACGCCGTTATAAAGTTAATTTGAGTCTCCTGTATGACCGCGGTGGCTGGCACAGGATTTACCGACTCTAAGATTTGCTATGGCTAAGTCAAGTTTACACTCATTGCTTAATATTAACTACTGCTGAGGACCCGTGGGGGCGTGGCAATTGCTAGACGTCTTGGGCTACCACTGTGGTGGTGTGCCTGATGCCCGCTCCTATCTGCCTAAGTTAGGTGTCCAGGGCTTACTCACTGGGGCGCGGATACTCGCATGTATAATCCTAGCAACAACTAACAGTAAGGTTAGGACTAAGTCTTTTGTCCTTGGGTGTGTGTGGCAGCCGTCTTGACATCTTCAGTGTCATGCTTTATGTAAGCTACAAGGAC